GCCAGTGTAGCTTAAATAAAGCATGACACTGAAGATGTCAAGATGGACCCTAGAAAGTCCCACAGGCACAAAGGCTTGGTCCTGACTTTACTATAAGCTTTAGCCCAATTTATACATGCAAGTATCCGCACCCCCGTGAGAATGCCCTCAATCCCCCGCCCGGGGACGAGGAGCTGGCATCAGGCACCAACCTTTAAGCCCAAGACGCCTTGCTTAGCCACACCCCCAAGGGACTTCAGCAGTAATAAACATTAAGCCATGAGCGAAAACTCGACTTAGTTAGGGCTAAGAGGGTCGGTAAAATTCGTGCCAGCCACCGCGGTTATACGAAAGACCCCAGTTTATAGACACGGCGTAAAGGGTGGTTATGGGATAAAACAAAATAGAGCCAAAGACCCCCTAAGCCGTCATACGCCCACGGGGGCACGAAGCCCCCTCACGAAAGTAGCTCTACTAAAAATTATACCCGACCCCACGAAAGCTGGGAAACAAACTGGGATTAGATACCCCACTATGCCCAGCCCTAAACCTAGATGAGACCTTACAAAATCATCCGCCAGGGGACTACAAGCACAGCTTAAAACCCAAAGGACTTGGCGGTGCCTCAGATCCACCTAGAGGAGCCTGTTCTAGAACCGATAACCCCCGTTAAACCTCACCACCTCTTGTTTTCCCCGCCTATATACCGCCGTCGTCAGCTTACCCTATGAAGGTCCAACAGTAAGCAAAATGGGTCTAACCCAAAACGTCAGGTCGAGGTGTAGCGCACGAGGTGGGAAGAAATGGGCTACATTTTCTACCACAGAACACCACGAACAGTGCCCTGAAACATGGCACCCGAAGGAGGATTTAGTAGTAAAAAGCAAATAGAGTGTCCTTTTGAATTAGGCTCTGAGGCGCGCACACACCGCCCGTCACTCTCCCCTTATACCACCAACCACAAAACATACCTAATCACACATACAACCACACGGGGAGGCAAGTCGTAACATGGTAAGTGTACCGGAAGGTGCACTTGGAACAACCAGGGCGTGGCTGAGACAGTTAAGCACCTCCCTTACACCGAGAAGACATCCATGCAAGTTGGATCGCCCTGAGCCAAATAGCTAGCTTAAACACCTAAATTTACCCAACAACATCCAAAAAATTTCACCCAACTCCCACCACACCACTAAAACATTCTCCCGCCCCAGTATGTGCGACAGAAAAGGCCTAACAAAGCAATAAAAAAGTACCGCAAGGGAAAGCTGAAAGAGAAATGAAACAAACCATTTAAGCCAAAAAAAGCAGAGACTAACCCTCGTACCTTTTGCATCATGATTTAGCCAGCCACCCTGAGCAAAGAGTACTTTAGTTCAAGACCCCGAAACTAGGTGAGCTACCCCGAGACAGCCTATTATAGGGCCAACCCGTCTCTGTGGCAAAAGAGTGGGAAGATCTCTGGGTAGGGGTGACAGACCTACCGAACCTAGTTATAGCTGGTTGCCTAAGAAATGGATAGAAGTTCAGCCTCGCATTCCTCAGCCCACAATAAGGCCTACCACAACCAAGAGCCAGAGAAACGTGCGAGAGTTAGTCAGAGGGGGTACAGCCCCTCTGAAAAGGGAAACAACCCTATTCAGGAGGTTAAAGATTATATTCACCAAGATTACTGCTTCAGTGGGCCTAAAAGCAGCCACCTGAACAGAAAGCGTTAAAGCTCAAGCAGCCCACAATCTATTATCCCAATACCACATCTCAAACCCCTAACCACATTAGGCCACTCTATGCCAACATAGAAGCGATACTGCTAAAATGAGTAATAAGAAGGGCCAGCCCTTCTCCTAGCCCACGTGTAAGCTAGATCGGACCCCCCACTAGCCATTAACGAACCCACCCAAAGAGGGTACTGTGACCAAAAAATTAACCAAGAAAACCCCACAGTTTCAACATCGTTAACCCCACACCGGAGGGCTCACAAGGAAAGACTAAAAGAAAGGGAAGGAACTCGGCAAACACAAGCCTCGCCTGTTTACCAAAAACATCGCCTCCCGCAAAAATCAACGTATAGGAGGTCTTGCCTGCCCAGTGACTGTATGTTAAACGGCCGCGGTATTTTGACCGTGCAAAGGTAGCGCAATCACTTGTCTTTTAAATGAAGACCTGTATGAATGGTGAAACGAGGGCTTAACTGTCTCCCCCATCTAGTCAATGAAATTGATCTACCCGTGCAGAAGCGGGTATCACCATACAAGACGAGAAGACCCTTTGGAGCTTAAGACAAAAGACCAACTATGTCAAAAGTCCTGAAAATGAAACTAAACCAAATAGCACTGGCCCAAGTCTTCGGTTGGGGTGACCGCGGGAAAAAACACAACTCCCATGTAGAAAGGGACAACCCCCTAAAACTAAGAGAGACATCTCTAAGGCACAGAACATCTGACTTCAAAGATCCGGCTACATGCCGATCAACGGACCAAGTTACCCTAGGGATAACAGCGCAATCCCCTTCCAGAGTCCCTATCGACAAGGGGGTTTACGACCTCGATGTTGGATCAGGACATCCTAATGGTGCAGCCGCTATTAAGGGTTCGTTTGTTCAACGATTAAAGTCCTACGTGATCTGAGTTCAGACCGGAGCAATCCAGGTCAGTTTCTATCTGTAACGCCATTTTTCCTAGTACGAAAGGACCGGAAAAATAGGGCCCATGTCTTAGACACGCCCCACCCTAACTTAATGAAAACAACTAAATTAAGTAAAAGGCAGGCACAACCTCAATTCAAGATAAGAATTTACTAAGGTGGCAGAGCCCGGAAATTGCAAAAGGCCTAAGCCCTTTCCACCGGAGGTTCAAGTCCTCCCCTTAGTTATGCTAGCCCTACTAATAACACACCTAATTAATCCCCTAGCCTACATCGTCCCAGTCCTCTTAGCGGTGGCCTTCCTCACCCTCATCGAACGAAAAGTGCTGGGCTACATACAACACCGTAAAGGCCCAAACGTAGTAGGCCCATATGGCCTACTCCAACCAATCGCAGACGGGGTAAAACTATTCATCAAAGAACCAGTCCGGCCATCAACCTCATCACCTGTTCTCTTCCTAGCCACCCCCATCTTAGCCCTCACCCTAGCCCTAACCCTCTGAGCCCCTCTGCCCATCCCCCACTCTGTTACAGATCTTAACCTTGGCATTCTATTCATTCTAGCCCTGTCCAGCCTCGCCGTCTACTCCATCCTAGGCTCAGGATGAGCATCAAATTCAAAATACGCCCTAATCGGAGCCCTCCGTGCCGTAGCCCAGACAATCTCCTACGAAGTCAGCATTGGGCTTATCCTCCTCTCAACCATCGTATTTACAGGTGGCTTCACAATTCAAATATTTAGCACCGCCCAAGAAGCCATCTGACTCCTCATCCCAGCCTGACCCCTAGCAGCAATATGATACATCTCAACCCTAGCAGAGACAAACCGAGCCCCATTCGATCTGACTGAAGGCGAATCAGAACTAGTATCAGGCTTCAATGTAGAATATGCTGGAGGTCCATTTGCACTATTTTTCCTAGCTGAGTATGCCAATATTCTCCTAATAAACACCCTCTCTGCCATCCTATTCTTAGGAGCCTCCCACGTAATTATAGCCCCCGAATTAACATCCACAAACATTATAACTAAAGCCGCCCTCCTCTCAATCCTCTTCCTATGAGTCCGAGCCTCCTACCCGCGATTCCGATACGACCAGCTAATGCATCTAGTCTGAAAAAACTTCCTACCCCTGACCCTAGCACTGGTCCTCTGACACGTAGCCCTCCCAATCGCATTTGCCGGGCTTCCACCCCAACTATAGCCCAAGGAGCCGTGCCTGAATGCCCAAGGACCACTTTGATAGAGTGACTAATGGGGGTTAAAATCCCCCCAGCTCCTTTGGAAAGAAGGGACTCGAACCCATATCCTGGAGATCAAAACTCCAAGTGCTCCCACTACACCACTTTCCAGTAAGATCAGCTAAAAAAAGCTTTTGGGCCCATACCCCAAAAATGTAGGTTAAACCCCTTCTCTTACTAATGAATCCCTACGTCTTAACCATCTTCCTATCAAGCCTAGGCCTGGGCACTACACTTACCTTCTCTAGCTCCCACTGACTTCTAGCCTGAATGGGCCTAGAAATCAACACCCTAGCCATCCTCCCACTAATAGCCCAACATCACCACCCACGAGCAGTAGAAGCCACCACCAAATATTTTCTAGCCCAAGCAACTGCAGCAGCCGCCCTCCTTTTCGCAAGCATGACAAATGCATGAGCCACAGGACAATGAGATATTACCCACATAACCCACCCTGCCGCCACAGCCATAATTACAACAGCCCTAGCCATAAAAGTAGGCCTAGCACCAATACACTTCTGAATACCCCCTGTCCTTCAAGGATTAGACCTTACCACAGGACTAATCCTAGCAACATGACAAAAACTAGCACCATTTGCACTACTAATCCAAATTGCCCCAACCACACACCCAACACTACTCACCACCCTAGGCATCCTCTCCACCCTAGTCGGAGGATGAGGAGGCCTAAACCAAACTCAACTACGAAAAATACTAGCCTACTCATCAATCGCCCACCTCGGATGAATAATCGTAGTACTACAACTCATACCACAACTAACCATTCTAACCATTGCCATTTACATTACTATGACATCCACAGCATTCCTGACATTTAACCTACTCTCAGCAACAAAAATAAGTGCACTAACACTCGCCTGGCCCAAAACCCCAGTCATTACAGCAACCGCCGCCCTTACCCTATTATCCCTAGGAGGCCTGCCACCATTAACAGGCTTCATGCCAAAATGACTCATTCTTCAAGAACTAACAAAACAAGGCCTCCCCCTAACCGCAACCATCCTAGCCCTCAGCGCCCTCCTAAGCCTGTACTTCTACCTCCGACTGTGCTATACCATAACCCTTACAATTGCCCCCAACACAAATAACTCCACAGCCCCATGACGCCTGTCAAACACACAAATAACCCTGCCCTTAGCAACCCTTACAACCATGACCCTCGCCCTCCTCCCACTTACACCAGCTGCCCAAGCACTAATCTTCTAGGGATTTAGGATAGCACCAGACCAAAAGCCTTCAAAGCTTTAAGCAGGAGTGAAAATCTCCTAATCCCTGTTTAAGACTTGCAGGACTTTATCCCACATCTTCTGAATGCAACCCAGACACTTTAATTAAGCTAAAGCCTTTCTAGATGAGAAGGCCTCGATCCTACAAACTCTTAGTTAACAGCTAAGCGCCCTAACCAGCGAGCATTCATCTACCTTTCCCCGCCGCCTCGAAAAGAGGCGGGGAAAGCCCCGGCAGGCAATTAGCCCGCTCTTTCAGATTTGCAATCTGACGTGCTAGACACCACAAGGCTTGATAGGAAGAGGACTCAAACCTCTGTTCATGGAGCTACAATCCACCGCCTTACCCTCGGCCACCCTACCTGTGACAACCACACGCTGACTCTTCTCCACCAATCACAAAGATATTGGCACCCTCTACCTGGTATTTGGTGCTTGAGCTGGGATAGTTGGAACAGCCCTCAGCCTCTTAATCCGGGCCGAGCTAAGCCAACCTGGCTCCCTACTAGGCGACGACCAGATCTACAATGTTATTGTTACTGCACATGCCTTCGTAATAATCTTCTTTATAGTAATACCCATCATGATCGGAGGCTTTGGTAACTGACTCGTACCTCTCATGATTGGCGCACCAGATATAGCATTCCCTCGAATGAACAACATGAGCTTTTGGCTCCTTCCTCCGTCCTTCCTCCTGCTGCTGGCCTCCTCCGGAGTTGAAGCAGGAGCTGGTACAGGCTGAACAGTATACCCCCCACTTGCCGGGAATCTGGCCCATGCAGGAGCTTCAGTAGACCTGACTATCTTCTCACTTCACCTGGCCGGTGTTTCCTCAATTTTAGGCGCTATCAACTTTATTACCACAATCATTAACATGAAGCCCCCGGCCATCTCTCAATACCAAACCCCCCTATTCGTCTGAGCCGTACTTGTAACAGCCGTCCTCCTTTTGCTCTCACTACCCGTCCTAGCTGCAGGAATTACAATACTACTTACAGACCGAAACTTGAACACCACCTTTTTCGACCCCGCAGGAGGGGGAGACCCAATCCTCTATCAACACCTATTCTGATTCTTTGGGCATCCAGAAGTATATATTCTTATTTTACCCGGGTTCGGTATAATTTCTCACATCGTAGCCTACTATGCTGGTAAGAAAGAGCCGTTCGGCTACATAGGAATAGTCTGAGCTATAATGGCCATCGGACTACTAGGCTTCATCGTCTGAGCCCATCACATATTCACAGTAGGCATGGACGTGGACACTCGAGCATACTTTACATCCGCAACAATAATCATCGCCATCCCAACAGGAGTGAAAGTCTTCAGCTGGCTGGCCACACTGCATGGAGGGTCAATTAAATGAGAAACACCCCTACTGTGGGCCCTTGGCTTTATCTTCCTGTTTACAGTAGGAGGTCTAACCGGGATTGTGCTAGCCAACTCATCCATCGACATCGTCCTCCACGATACTTACTACGTAGTTGCCCACTTCCACTATGTGTTATCTATAGGAGCCGTCTTCGCCATTATAGGAGCATTCGTACATTGATTCCCTCTATTTTCAGGGTACACCCTCCACAGCACATGAACAAAAATCCACTTTGGAGTAATATTCATTGGAGTCAACCTTACATTCTTCCCACAACACTTCCTAGGCCTAGCGGGCATGCCACGACGATACTCTGACTACCCAGACGCCTACACCCTCTGAAACACTGTCTCCTCAATCGGCTCCCTAATTTCCCTAGTCGCCGTAATCATATTCTTGTTTATTCTGTGAGAAGCATTTACTGCTAAACGAGAAGTTCTAGCAGTAGAACTAACCTACACAAACTCAGAGTGACTTCACGGATGTCCCCCACCCTACCACACATTTGAAGAACCCGCATTCGTCCAAGTCCGAACAAACTAACGAGAAAGGAAGGAATTGAACCCCCGTAAGCTAGTTTCAAGCCAGCCGCATAACCACTCTGCCACTTTCTTCTATAAGGTGCTAGTAAAATAGGACATTACACTGCTTTGTCAAGGCAGAATTGCTGGTTTAAACCCTGCGCACCTTAAGCTGAACAGCTTAATGGCACATCCCTCACAACTAGGATTCCAAGACGCGGCCTCGCCTGTAATAGAAGAACTTCTACACTTCCACGACCATGCCTTAATAATCGTGCTACTTATTAGCACTCTTGTTCTATACATTATTCTCTTAATGGTCTCCACCAAACTCACTAACAAATACATTTTAGACTCCCAAGAGATTGAAATTGTATGGACCATCTTACCAGCAGCAATCCTTATCTTAATCGCTCTTCCATCTCTCCGAATTCTTTACCTCATGGACGAGATCAACGACCCACACCTGACCGTAAAGGCTATAGGCCACCAATGGTATTGAAGCTACGAGTATACAGACTACGAAGACCTGGCCTTCGACTCATATATGGTCCCAACCCAAGACCTGACCCCAGGTCAATTCCGCCTTCTTGAAACTGACCACCGAATAGTAGTCCCAATAGAGTCCCCAGTGCGAGTCCTGGTGTCAGCCGAAGACGTCCTACACTCATGAGCTGTCCCAGCTCTGGGTATTAAAATAGACGCAGTCCCAGGCCGTCTAAACCAAACAGCCTTTATTGCCTCCCGCCCAGGGGTGTTCTACGGACAGTGCTCTGAAATCTGCGGAGCCAACCACAGCTTCATACCAATCGTAGTGGAAGCCGTCCCACTAGAACACTTTGAAAACTGATCCTCTGCTATACTTGAAGACGCCTCACTAGAAAGCTAAACAGGGATTAGCATTAGCCTTTTAAGCTAAAGATTGGTGACTCCCAACCACCTCTAGTGATATGCCCCAACTGAACCCAGCCCCATGATTCGCAATCCTTCTATTCTCCTGACTAGTATTCCTAGCCTTCATCCCTAACAAAGTCCTCAATCACACCTTTACAAACGAGCTCACACCCACAAGCTCCCAAGAACTTAAATCAGAAACCTGAAACTGACCATGGCACTAAACCTATTTGACCAATTCATGAGCCCAACATTCTTAGGTATTCCCCTAATTGCCATCGCACTCACCCTGCCATGAATCCTTGTCCCATCCCCCTCCAAACGATGACAAGACAATCGACTGGTCACCCTACAAAACTGGTTTATCAAATCCTTCACCCACCAACTTCTCACCCCCTTAAACCCAGGAGGACACAAATGGGCCCTGATCCTGACATCACTGATAATCTTTATTCTGTCCCTCAACATACTTGGGCTCCTCCCATACACCTTTACCCCAACAACCCAGTTGTCACTAAACATAGGATTTGCCGTCCCACTCTGACTAGCCACAGTAATTATCGGACTGCGGAACCAGCCCACAGCAGCCCTAGGACACCTACTCCCAGAAGGGACCCCAGTGCCCCTTATCCCAATCCTAATTATTATCGAAACCATCAGCCTATTTATCCGACCCCTTGCCCTGGGAGTCCGGCTCACTGCCAACCTTACTGCAGGACACTTACTTATCCAACTCATTTCAACCGCAACATTCGTCCTACTTCCTATCATAACAACAACAGCAATTTTCACCGCCATCTTACTAGCCCTCCTCACCCTGCTAGAAGTGGCAGTAGCCATGATCCAAGCATACGTATTTGTTCTCCTCCTAAGCCTATACCTACAAGAAAACGTCTAATGGCCCACCAAGCACACGCATACCACATGGTAGACCCCAGCCCATGACCCCTAACAGGTGCAGTAGCTGCTCTTTTAATAACATCAGGTCTTGCAATCTGATTCCACTTCCACTCAACTACCCTTATGTCACTAGGCTTGATCCTCCTACTACTAACAATATACCAATGATGACGAGATATCATCCGAGAAGGGACCTTCCAAGGACACCACACACCCCCAGTCCAAAAAGGCCTCCGATACGGAATAATCTTATTTATCACATCAGAAGTATTCTTTTTCTTAGGGTTCTTCTGAGCCTTCTACCACTCCAGCCTCGCCCCCACGCCCGAGCTGGGAGGGTGCTGACCCCCGACAGGAATCATACCGCTGGACCCATTTGAAGTCCCACTTCTCAATACAGCAGTCCTTCTAGCCTCAGGTGTTACAGTCACCTGAGCTCACCACAGTCTCATGGAAGGAGAGCGCAAACAAGCAATCCAATCCCTAACCCTAACAATCCTGCTAGGATTTTATTTTACCGCACTCCAAGCCATGGAATATTATGAAGCACCATTCACAATTGCCGACGGAGTCTACGGATCAACATTCTTCGTGGCAACAGGCTTCCACGGCCTACATGTCATCATTGGCTCCACATTCCTGGCCGTCTGCCTTCTCCGACAAATCCAATACCACTTCACATCCAGCCACCACTTTGGATTCGAAGCAGCTGCCTGATATTGACACTTCGTAGACGTAGTATGATTATTCCTATACGTCTCCATCTACTGATGAGGCTCATATCTTTCTAGTATTAATGCTAGTACGAGTGACTTCCAATCACCTAGTCTTGGTTAAACCCCAAGGAAAGATAATGAACTTGGTTATTACAATTCTTGCTATTACTGCCACCCTGTCCGCAGTCCTAGCCCTAGTGTCCTTCTGACTGCCACTAATGACCCCAGACGCAGAAAAACTCTCCCCGTACGAATGCGGATTCGACCCCCTGGGCTCTGCACGCCTGCCCTTCTCCCTCCGCTTCTTCCTGGTCGCCATCCTATTCCTGCTATTCGACCTAGAAATTGCCCTACTCCTCCCCCTACCCTGAGGCACCCAACTTCCAAGCCCAACAGACACCTTCCTACTAACCGCAGCTATTCTTATCCTTCTTACCCTCGGCCTAATCTATGAATGAGTACAAGGGGGCCTAGAATGGGCCGAATAGGCGGTTAGTCCAAAACAAGACCTCTGATTTCGGCTCAGAAAATCGTGGTTCAAATCCACGACCCCCTTATGACACCAGTACACTTCAGCTTCTCCTCAGCCTTTATGCTAGGGCTTATAGGACTAGCCTTCCACCGCACCCACCTCCTATCAGCCCTCCTATGCCTGGAAGGAATAATACTATCCCTATTTATTGCACTAGCCCTATGGGCCTTACAGCTCGAATCAACAGCCTTCTCCGCAGCCCCCATGCTTCTTCTAGCATTCTCAGCCTGCGAAGCCAGCGCCGGTCTGGCCCTCCTAGTTGCCACAGCCCGGACCCACGGAACAGACCGCCTAAAAGCCCTAAACCTGCTACAATGCTAAAAATCCTAATCCCAACAATCATGCTATTCCCAACAACCTGACTCACCCCTTCAAAATGGCTGTGATCAGTGACCACCACCCAAAGCCTACTCATTGCCCTTACCAGTCTCCTCTGACTGAAATGAGACTCAGAGACAGGCTGATCAACTTCAAGCCTCTACATAGGAACAGACCCATTGTCCACCCCCCTCCTAGTCCTAACTTGCTGACTACTCCCCCTAATAATCCTCGCCAGCCGAAACCACGTTGCCCCAGAACCCCTCGTCCGCCAACGAGCCTACATTACACTACTCGCCTCCCTACAGACCTTCCTAATTATAGCCTTCGGAGCCACAGAACTCATCATATTTTACATCATATTTGAAGCAACTCTAATTCCAACCCTAATTATTATTACACGGTGGGGTAACCAAGCAGAACGACTAAACGCCGGCACCTACTTCCTATTCTACACACTAGCAGGGTCCTTACCACTTCTAGTGGCCCTCCTACTACTACACCAAAACACAGGAACCCTGTCCTTATTAATTATTCAGCACACCCAACCATTAATGCTCCACACCTGAGGAGATAAATTCTGATGAGCAGCCTGCCTAATTGCCTTCCTAGTAAAAATACCCCTCTACGGAGTTCACCTCTGACTTCCAAAAGCCCACGTAGAGGCACCAGTTGCTGGGTCAATAGTCCTAGCCGCAATTCTTCTAAAACTAGGAGGCTACGGAATAATACGAATAATAACTGTACTCGACCCCCTCTCCAAAGAACTAGCATACCCATTCATCATCCTAGCCCTCTGGGGTATCATCATAACAGGCTCCATCTGCTTACGACAAACAGACCTGAAATCCCTCATCGCCTACTCTTCAGTTAGCCACATGGGCCTGGTAGCAGGTGGCATCCTAATTCAAACCCCTTGAGGATTTACCGGAGCAATCATCCTAATAATTGCTCACGGACTAGTATCCTCAGCCCTATTCTGCCTAGCCAATACAACATACGAACGAACACATAGCCGGACCATGATCCTTGCCCGCGGCATACAAATACTCTTCCCACTCACCGCCACCTGATGGTTTGTCGCTAATCTGGCAAACCTGGCCCTACCCCCACTACCAAACCTAATAGGCGAAATCATTATCATCACAGCAATATTCAATTGGTCCCCCCTCACCCTCGCCCTAACAGGAGCAGGCACACTAATTACAGCAGCCTACTCCCTCTACCTATTCCTAATAACACAACGAGGCCCTCTACCCACCCACATTACAAACCTACAACCGTTCCACACCCGAGAACACCTTCTAATAACTCTCCACCTACTCCCAGTTATCCTCCTGATCACAAAGCCAGAACTCATGTGAGGATGGTGGTACTGTAGATATAGTTTTAAACAAAACATTAGATTGTGGTTCTAAAAATAGGGGTTAAACCCCCCTTATCCACCGAGAGAGGCCCGATGCAACAGGGACTGCTAATCCCTGCCCCCATGGTTAAACTCCATGGCTCACTCGAGCTTCTAAAGGATAACAGCTCATCCGTTGGTCTTAGGAACCAAAAACTCTTGGTGCAAATCCAAGTAGCAGCTATGACAAGCTTAACAATATCCTCAACCTTAATACTAATTTTAGCTTCCCTAACTTACCCCCTATTCCTCACCCTCCAACCAAAACCATTAAACCCCAATTGAGCCTCCACACACGTCAAAACAGCCGTAGCCACTGCGTTCTTCATCAGTCTAATTCCACTACTACTTTTCCTAGACCAGGGAACTGAAAGCATAATCACCAACCTCCATTGAATAAACATCACAACATTCGACATCAACATCAGTTTTAAATTTGACCACTACTCAGTCATCTTCACCCCAATTGCCCTCTACGTCACTTGATCTATCCTAGAATTTGCCTTATGATACATGCACGCTGATCCCAACATCAACCGATTCTTTAAATACCTGCTCCTCTTCCTAGTGGCCATAATTATCCTAGTCACCGCCAACAACCTATTTCAATTATTTATCGGCTGAGAAGGAGTAGGCATCATATCTTTCCTCCTCATTGGGTGATGACACGGGCGAGCCGACGCCAATACTGCAGCTCTGCAAGCCGTACTATATAACCGAGTTGGAGATATCGGACTCATCCTAGCCACCGCTTGAATTGCCATGAACCTAAACTCTTGAGAAATCCCACAAATCTTTATATCTGCTCAACATTTCGACATAACTCTCCCCCTCATCGGACTAATCATTGCAGCCACTGGTAAATCAGCCCAATTCGGCCTTCACCCCTGACTCCCATCAGCAATAGAAGGCCCAACCCCAGTATCTGCCCTACTACACTCAAGCACAATAGTGGTGGCCGGAATCTTCCTATTAATCCGCCTCCACCCACTAATGCAAGACAACCAGCTAGCCCTCACCACCTGCCTATGCTTAGGCGCCCTAACCACCCTATTTACAGCTGCCTGCGCCCTGACCCAGAACGACATCAAAAAAATCGTAGCATTCTCAACATCAAGCCAGCTAGGACTAATAATAGTTACCATCGGCCTCAACCAACCACAACTAGCATTCCTTCACATCTGCACACACGCCTTCTTCAAAGCCATGCTATTCCTGTGCTCTGGGTCAATCATCCACAGCCTTAACGATGAGCAAGACATCCGAAAAATAGGGGGGCTCCATAAACTACTCCCCTTTACATCAACTTCTCTAACCATCGGCAGCCTAGCACTAACTGGTACCCCCTTCCTAACTGGCTTCTTCTCAAAAGACGCCATCATTGAAGCCCTAAACACCTCATACCTAAACGCCTGAGCCCTAGCCCTGACCCTAATCGCCACATCCTTCACTGCAATCTATAGCTTCCGCATTATTTATTACGTCACCATGGGCACCCCCCGATTCCCGGCCCTGTCACCCATTAACGAAAACAACCACACAGTAATCAACCCCATCAAACGACTAGCCTGAGGAAGCATTGTGGCAGGACTGATCATCACATCCAACTTCCTCCCCTCCAAAACCCCAGTCATAACAATGCCCCCAACCCTAAAACTTGCTGCCCTGGCAGTCACCCTTACAGGCCTAATCATCGCAATAGCCCTATCAACCTCAACCTCAGCACAAATTAAAACCACCCCCAACCTAACACTGCACAGCTCATCCAACATACTAGGCTACTTCCCCTCAATCATCCACCGACTCACCCCCAAACTAAGCCTAGCCATAGGGAAACAAGCCACCAAATTCGACCTACAATGACTAGAGCTGGGCCCAAAAGGGACCACCACCCTCCAACACACCATCGCATCAACACTCGACACCTGAAACAACAACATCATTAAAATCTACCTCACCATCTACCTATTAACTACTGCCCTAATCATCTCCCTACTCATCATAACCTAAACTGCACGAAGGGCCCCCCGATTCAAACCCCGAGTTAACTCTAACACCACAAACAGGCTCAACAACAAGACCCAAGCACACACAACCAACATTCACCCCCCGTACGAGTACACCAAAGCAACCCCGCTAGTATCCCCACGCAACATAAAAAACTCCTTAAACTCATCAACAACTACTCAATGCCCCCCTAACCACCCCCCTCAAAACCACCAACCTGCCACCCCCACCCCCAACAAATACATTAAAACATACCCCTTAACCGAACGAACCCCTCACGTCTCCGGATAGGGATCGGCCGCCAAAGCTGCTGAATAAGCAAACACCACCAACATCCCACCCAAATAAATCAAAAACAACAACAACGACAATAATGAGCCCCCATGCCCCACCAACACCCCGCACCCCACCCCTGCCGCAACAACCAAACCCAAGGCAGCAAAATACGGAGCCGGATTAGAAGCCACACCAACCAACCCCACAACCAAAACTAATAAAAATAAATTAAGGACATAAGACATAGTTCTTGCCCGGACTCTAACCGAGACTAATGGCTTGAAAACCCACCGTTGTTCTTCAACTACAAAAACCCTAATGGCCATCCGAAAAACCCACCCCCTATTTAAAATCGTCAACGACGCTTTAATTGACCTCCCAGCCCCATCAAACATCTCCGCATGATGAAACTTTGGATCACTCCTATTACTATGCTTAATCACCCAAATCCTCACAGGACTTTTCCTAGCAATACACTACACCTCCGATATCTCAACCGCCTTCTCATCTGTAGTTCACATCTGCCGAGATGTCAACTATGGCTGAGTCATCCGAAACCTCCACGCCAATGGAGCCTCATTCTTTTTCATTTGTCTCTACTTCCACATTGGACGAGGACTTTACTACGGCTCGTACATATACAAAGAAACATGAAACATTGGGGTAGTACTATTCCTCCTAGTTATAATAACTGCTTTCGTAGGTTATGTCCTTCCCTGAGGACAAATATCATTCTGAGGGGCAACCGTCATCACGAACCTCCTCTCTGCCGTCCCCTACATTGGAGACAATCTCGTTCAATGAATCTGAGGAGGCTTCTCCGTAGACAATGCAACCCTCACACGATTCTTTGCATTCCACTTCCTCCTCCCATTCGCAGTCGTAGCAGCAACAATCCTCCACGCCCTTTTCCTCCATGAAACAGGCTCCAACAATCCAATAGGCCTAAACTCAGACGCAGATAAAATCTCGTTCCACCCATACTTCTCGTACAAAGACCTCCTGGGGTTCATTATCCTACTCACGCTCCTAGCATCCCTAGCCCTATTCTCACCCAACCTCCTAAGCGACCCAGAAAACTTCACCCCAGCCAACCCCCTCGTAACCCCACCCCACATTAAGCCAGAGTGGTACTTCCTATTTGCCTACGCCATCCTACGGTCCATCCCTAACAAACTAGGCGGAGTCCTAGCCCTACTCTTCTCAATCCTAGTGCTTATGCTGGTCCCCATACTACACACATCTAAACAACAAGGCCTTACATTCCGGCCCATTTCACAAGCCCTATTCTGACTTCTAGTAGCTGATGTGATGATTCTCACATGAATTGGAGGCATGCCCGTCGAACACCCCTTCATCATCATCGGCCAGGTCGCCTCAGTCCTATACTTTTCCCTATTTCTCGTCCTAAACCCCATGGCAGGCTGATTAGAAAACAAACTAATAGGCTGACACTGCCCTAGTAGCTTAGTCATAAAGCGCCGGTCTTGTAATCCGGAGACCGAAGGTTAAAATCCTTCCTAGTGCCAGAAAAGAGAGATTCTAACTCCCACCCCTAACTCCCAAAGCTAGGATTCTGAACTAAACTATTTTCTGTGAGTAGTACATATTATGTATATAGTATATTATGTATATAGTACATAATGGTATAGTACATACTATGTATATAGTACATAATATGTATTTAATGCATTATGATATATCCCCATGACCTGCTTTTAATGTTAAATTTTTAATTCAACTATTTTATTGAACACAGTTAGAAATGTAGTAAGAAATCACCAATAATACAAGCAAGTGCATAATAATCCTTGATAGGTCAGGGACAGTAATTGTGGGGGTTACACAACTGAACTATTACTGGCATTTGGTTCCTACTTCAGGGCCATTATATGGAGAATTCCACATTCAGTCCACCGTCAACGACATTTGATTATTGGTGTAGTCTCGAGTATATCATGACCCACCATGCCAAGGCATTCTTTTATAGGCATTTAGTATTTTTTTAAGGTTTATTTTCATCTGGCATTACAAGTGCCTGGAAAAAGTTCCAATTAGGGTGGTCCAATTCTGGATCTTGGTGTAAGCAATGTTAATGTAATGATTCAATGACATACAGAGAAGAACCACTATTACAGTATTAAGTGCATAACCTATTATTACTCAACCCATTCTGTATTGTATCCCCCCCCGCTACCTGCGCGGCAAACCCCCCTACCCCCCACTGAAATCCTATATTCTCCTGTCAAACCCCTAAACCAGGTAGGACACAGCGGGTAACCCATTAAAACACACAACCCAAACATGTACATTATTTCTCTCCCCCACAAACAACCCCACAAACCCAACCACGTAACACATCAGTATGCTATATATACGTGTTATATAGTGTGTTATATAGTGTGTTATATAGTGTGTTATATAGTGTGTTATATAGTGTGTTATATAGTGTGTTATATAGTGTGTTATATAATGCTAGTGTTATATAGCACAATATATATACATATCACACAGTACACTGTACCACCTGACCCTAACATAAACTATTTATTTTACATACACAATAATACAACACACCCAG